AGAACTATACCGGTTTTCAAGACCGGAGCCATCAACCACTCGGCCATCTCTCCGAAAGATAATTTCTATTTTATTTTTTTTTCGCCAAATAGAACATAGCCCTATGAGTTAATACGATCACTGTGTAGAGAAAGATATAGGGTGTGACTTTCTTTATAGGTCTATCAACCTGTCTATATAAATAAATGAGATACAGGAGTCAGTATACCCATTTGTGAAGTCAACAAGAACCTTAACTTCATGTCCGAATAGAATAAAAGTGGTAAAAAGAAATTGGAACTAAGTCATCTCGAATCAACGGATTCAGGATAAAATCCCTTTATTTATTAAAATAAATAAATTTTTTAGTGGGTAAGAGGATTAAATGGTGTATATTCTTTTGTTAATAGCTTGGAGGATTAAAAACATGACTATTGCTTTCCAATTGGCTGTTTTTGCATTAATTATTACTTCATCAATCTTACTGATTAGTGTACCCGTTGTATTTGCGTCTCCTGATGGTTGGTCGAGTAACAAAAATGTTGTATTTTCTGGTACATCTTTATGGATTGGATTAGTCTTCTTGGTGGGTATCCTTAATTCTCTTATCTCTTGAATTCATTCGTTGCAGGTCCAAAAATGAGATGACCCCTCCTATTCCATGAATTACACATTCAAATTCAATATAAGTCCATAAAATGCAAATAAAGAAAAAAATTAGAGGGGGGGGTCGAACTTCTGGAACTTGAATGAAACATGAATAAAATATTAATAAATATCAATTTACTAAATATCAAATAGTCATAAATAACTAAATAAAAAAACTAATCAAAAATTGATATCTGATATCAAAATAGAATATAATATTTTATGGAATATAGAAGAATCATGTATTCTTGAATATGGAATTCAATATTCAATAAATATAATTCAATATTCAATATATAGAATATATAGAATATTAATATATAATAATAATATATATATTTAGATAGATTAATAGAATTGTTAATTGAATTGATTTGGTGGTAGAATTTTATGAAATGACCCCAAACCAAAGAGTGTATCTCGTCTAGCTTTGAACAAATATTATCCATAAATTTCTTATCAAGAAGGCAAAAAAATGCGGATATAGTCGAATGGTAAAATTTCTCCTTGCCAAGGAGAAGACGCGGGTTCGATTCCCGCTATCCGCCCAAATATAAATGAATTCAAAAAGATAAACGATTCGGTATAGTTGATCGGGAAATATAGTAATTTTTTCCTCGCGTCCCAAAAGAGTAGTAATTCATGACTAGTTATAATTAATGACTAGTTAATAGAATCAAACTTACATTTCTTGAAAAAAAATGTTGCGGAGACAGGATTTGAACCCGTGACCTCAAGGTTATGAGCCTTGCGAGCTACCAAACTGCTCTACCCCGCGATGAAACAAAAAAACTGGGACTAAACTCTAATAAACAAAGAAGAATTGAATGCGCCCCTATTCCATATCTGTACAAATAGAATAGCCTATTTAGACAGAATGGTAAAGGGGCCTCATCGATCATAGAAAAAATAGAAAAATTAAGGGATACTTAAATCCTTACCAGCTTGATCTTGTTGCCCCTGGCAACAAACATGCCTGAACCATTTCCCGAAGGATGTGTCCAGATAGTCCAAAGTCTCGATAGTTAGCTCTCGGTCTTCCGGTCGAAAAGCAACGTCGATGAAGACGTGTAGGTGCACTATTACGCGGTGGGGATTGTAATTTTCCATGAATTTTCCATTTCTCACTTAGCGACGGAATCTGACTTATTTCCTTTTTTGAGGATCGACGAATCAAATGATATTTTTTTTCCAATTTTTGCCTCTTCTTCTCCCTATAAATCAAACTTTTCTTTGCCATAATGCTTCAGTTCCTCTTATTATCAATGATAATGATACAAATCGGATCCTAGATGTAGAAATAAATATAAGAGTGCATACCTATTTTTTTTATTAAAAAAAATAGATTATTGCGGATAGAATACATAAATAATTAACCGAATTTGCCCGATGTGGAGGCAATCAAGAAAGCCGCATAAGTGAATATATAACCTACAGAAAAGTGAGCTAATCCAACCAATCTTGCTTGCACAATTGAAAGAGCTACTGGTTTATCTTTCCATCGAATCAAATTTGCCAAAGGTGTGCGTTCATGAGCCCAGGCTAAAGTTTCAATCAATTCCTGCCAATAACCACGCCAGGAAATTAAGAACATAAATCCTGTAGCCCAAACAAGATGCCCAAATAAGAACATCCATGCCCAGACTGATAAACTATTCATACCAAACGGGTTATATCCATTGATAAGTTGTGAAGAGTTTAACCATAGATAATCTCTTAACCATCCCATCAAATAAGTGGAAGATTCATTAAACTGTGAAACGTTACCCTGCCATAATGTGATGTGTTTCCAATGCCAATAAAAAGTAACCCATCCAATAGTATTTAACATCCAGAAAACTGCCAAATAAAATGCGTCCCAAGCCGAAATATC